CAATACAATTTTCTTTTCATTTCTTCTTTTGGGTTTCATCAAAAAAATACAAATGATCTTGAACTACAGCATCTGACCATATATGTATTACAATTAAAGAAGGAGGATTTTCAATGCGAGATATAAAAACATATCTCTCCACAGCACCTGTGCTAACTACTCTATGGTTTGGGTCTTTAGCGGGTCTATTGATAGAAATTAATCGTTTATTCCCAGATGCTTTGTCATTTCCCTTTTTTTAATTCTAGTTATCGATATGCAAAAAAATGAAGAAAATTTGAGATACAACTCTACGCGACTAAAACTTCGCCCCCTTTTTCAGTTTGTTAGGAAGGAAAGAGAAAGAAAAAGTGTATTGAATCTTGGCAAAAATCCGGTGGATCTAAGATCCCTTTTTTTGGAACAGAAATGGAAAAGGGGACCAGCCTAAAGCCTAAAGTAAAAGTTCCACAAAACCATAGCATGAAAAGAAGATACTTAAATGAAATACTGGGATTAGGATAGGAATAATTGATAGTTAGAAAAAATTGTATTACTTATATTATTACTATAGACTAATATTTGATAGACTACTATTTTTATTTGATTACTATGTAACAGTTCTATTTATTAATTAATAGGAATTAGAATTACAACGAAATCTTTAGAAATGGAATTTCTAGTTAGTAATTTCTATTGATTTTTTATTTTTTTGTTCTTTTCGTATTCTTCGGTTCGGGTCGAAAATAGAAGAGTTTAAGTCGATCCAAAATTCAAAGGAGGTTCATGGCTAAGGGTAAAGATGTCCGAATTAGAGTTATTTTGGAATGTACCAGTTGTGCCCAAAATGGTGTCAATAAGGAATCACTAGGCGTTTCTAGATATATTACTCAAAAGAATCGACACAATACACCCGGTCGATTAGACTTGAGAAAATTTTGTCGCTATTGTCGCAAGCATACGATTCATGGTGAAATAAAGAAATAGATCGAACGAAACGTGTGTATGATCTTTCAAAGGAGCAGAAAAAGGAAGAACTTAACATATAACATATATAATATACAAATATATCAAAATACAAATATATAAAATAAATATAAAAATAAAACCTATTTCGGTCGGACCTGAAATGAATAAAGAAATAGAATTTTAGAGCTAAGGAATAAAGTATGGATAAATCCAAGCAACCTTTTCGTAAATCCAAGCGATCTTTTCGTAGGCGTTTTCCCCCAATTGAATCGGGGGATCGAATTGATTATAGAAACATGAGTTTAATTATTCGATTTATTAGTGAACAAGGCAAAATATTATCTAGACGGGTGAATAGATTGACCTTGAAACAACAACGATTAATTACTATTGCTATAAAACAAGCTCGTATTTTATCTTTGTTACCTTTTCTTAATAATGAAAAACAGTTTGAGAGAGCCGAGTCGATCCCTAGAACTACTGGTACTAGAACCAGAAATAAATAGATATACTCTTCCATTGCTTCAAAACTCCAATTCGAACTCAAGCTCAGATTGATGTTTTGTTCAAAAAAGCCTCAAATCCAGATTTGATTGTTGTGTTACAAAAAACAACAAATAGGGGAAGAAGAAATCTTTTTTTTTTTTTTAAGATGTTCGTTCATTCCTACTACTTATCTTAATTGATATTTATTCTATCTTCCCGGAGTCTATTCTCCGGGGGGATTTTTTTTTTCAATCATTTTTATTTTATATTTTATATAACTTTATTTTATATAATATTTTATATAAATATATAATAGAAATTGAGAATCTCTTTTATTTTATAATCTTATTGGAAATCATGTAAAGACAATTCTTATTTGATATAGCTATTTGCGCAAGTATTTTACGATTAAGAATCAATTGTTTCTTGTATAGATTGTGTATAAATATACTATAACTATAGAATACCTTATCCTCACGAGTTACTGCATTTATACGAGTGATCCACAAACGACGAAAGTCCCTCTTTTGTCTGCCCCTATCTCGATGAGAAGAAACCAAAGCTCTCATTTTCTGTTGAGTAATAGTTCGAGTAAGTCTTGAATGGGCCCCTATAAAGGTTGATGCAAATAAACGAATTTTTGTTCGACGTCTCCGAGCTATATATCCTCGTCTAACTCTGGTCATTGAATCAAATTAAACTTTAATGAATAACTAATTGATTTCTATTCTTTCAGTTATCCTTTTATCCCCCGGTTGATTAATAACAAAACGGATTATTCCAATATATAAAATATAAATTCCAATGGCTTTTGCTACTATGACCTTCCCAACCACGATTTTTTATTCATTCCTGGTAAAATACCTGGAAATAAGAAATTCTAGCGATACTAAAATAAATAAAAGAAACAAAATAATGGGTTCCATCGTTTCTATGGTTACTTCGTAAACGGTGAGGTCCTCTCTATACACCGGAGCCCCTTCTTTCATTTAATCAAATGGTATTGTGAACTTGTATAGTTCACACTCTTTAGCTCTACCAATCAATTATCAATTATACAGTAATAATTTTTTCACAAAAAGGCTATCTATACAGTGACGGCATTTAATTATGAAAGTTAGCTAGGTAGCTGACCTTGTTAGTCCGTTCTTTCAAGAATGGGAACATACCCTTTTTGCTTCTTAATAGTACTATTTCCCCCGCTTCATGGATAACTTTATTTGCTAACAATGGGGGGGTTGCTTCTCATCTCAAACAAATTGAGATGCTTGGATTTGCACCAACGAAAACCATAAATTTGATACACACAAAATATAGGTATATGAGAGATCTTTTTAGTTTTAGATAGTAAATTATTTTTTTCCACTTCACTCTATGTATCCTATTCATTGGTATTGGTGATTGGTACTGTATTGGAAAAATTGTTTCATTTCTTTGAACTCATGATCTAAACGAGTCGCACATACACCCTAGTACATGTTCCCCGACGCTGCGGACATCCTCGAAGAGCGGGGGATTTCGTCATATTTCTTATTGGCTGTCTTGTGTTTCTAATAAGTTGTTTAATTGTTGGCATGTCGTATCTATATAATAGAACAGGTTGGTTTAGATCGATCTTAACCCGATGGTTGATGATTATGAATTATTTGCATGCAATATCCAATCACGGAAAATTCGACTTATGGTTTGAAATGGAATCGTGTATTTATACGGGATCCCCAGTATTTTCGTTTTCGATCGCTACAAGATCAACAATTCCATGAGCTTGGGCTTCTGTTGCTGACATAAAAACATCCCTTTCCATGTCTTCGGATATAACCCATAAAGGGTTGCCCGTTCTTTGTACATAAACCTTTGTGAGGGTTTCACGAAGTTTCAGTAGTTCTTCCGCTTCCAAGATAAATTCCCCTGCTTGCGCCTCATAAAAAGAACTAGCAGGTTGGTGAATCATAACCCTGATAATATTTATATAAAATCGTGCATGCACAGTTCTTCTATTTCGCACGATTGGGCTAAATCTAAAGTAAGGTATAAAAAAAAAAACACACAAAAATAGAATTGAACAGCCGTACGGGCGTTTTTTGTGCATTGCATACGGCTCTGCAATGGAATTTCTTTTTTTCTCCCTTCTCTTCTATTCGATAGAATAAATATAGAAGAAACAAAAAAATAGAATCCATCCGATTCAGATCGTTGAATGATCCATTTACCACCCTTCTTTTCATATCGTAAGAGTAAAAAAATACTATGATGGTTCTGTTGCTTTCTATATTTATCTCGTCTGTGATTTAGCAATCCCAAAGTTTCTTTTTAATACGATCAAATAAGGAAAAATGATCTTTTTTTTTCATTTTTTTACTCTTCTTCGTAACATAAATATGAGAAAGAGACTTCTGTTGTGGAAGAAAAGTTGTTTGTAACGCTGAAATGTACTCCCGACACATAAGATCGGAAATAACCTTTGTTTCATACTACTATTTCGATACAAAATCTTATGTTAGGAAAAACAATAAAATAATAGTTTGTTCATACCGAATTTGAAGTGCCATGCTATTGTTACCTATTATTCATATTCGATACGGCGAAGGCCTAGTCTTCTTCTTTTTTTTTTCAAATCAAACTCATTGGCGCCAAGCGTGAGGGAATGCTAGACGTTTGGTAATTTCTCCTCCGACCAGAATGAAAGATCCCATTGAAGCGGCTAATCCCATACATATTGTATGTACATCAGGCGAAACAAATTGCATAGTATCATAAATGGCTATTCCTGGTATTACCCATCCGCCGGGGGAGTTTATAAACAAATAAAGATCCTTAGTATTATCTTCTATACTGAGATATACCATGAGACCCACAAGTTGATTTGATATCTCGCTATCAACTTCTTGACCTAAAAAAAGTAATCTTTCTCGATAAAGTCGGTTGATTAGGACAAAATTTTATCCCTTAGGAACCGTACGTGCATTTTTAAATGCATACGGTTCGAAAAAATTGCGAAAAAAGAATCAATGTGTCGATTCCAATCCTATCTCCCTTTTTTTCTAACGGATTTCCGCTTTTCTAACGGAGGGGTTTGTTTTTCTTACATGAAAAAAAACATGAGTTTTGATCCCTTCCCTAAAAAAAAAAAAAAAATTTACTGAACTTATTGAATTAACCTCTCATTGATGTATTGTTTCGTCGAGATTCAAATCACGATGTCATTTTCTTGTTCCCGAATGGGCCCTTTCAATTCTTTTCTTTTAGGTTCATGTTCTACTCCGGGGAAAGATCCATCCGAATTCTATTCGCACATATAGGGCAAATGATCTCAGTACCACTTCTTTTTGCTACGACTTTTTTCAATTCATTTCATGCCTCCCCCAAAAAACTATTTGATGTATTCATCATACTGGTTGGCATGACATTTTGAGGTCGTCCCTAGAATTAAGATTAAGTATTAAGAATTTTCTATGCTACAAGCGGGAATTGTGCATATATTACTACTATCAATTTGGTATTTTCTAAACGGAGCCTGGATACTTTATTTGATTAGTCCAAGTCAACCATAAATTCTTCTAATTGATAATATTTATCCTCAATAGAAATTGATCTAATTGCACTTCACGCTCCGAATGATTGATTCTTCAATCAATATTTCTTGGGCGAAATAGAGGATATCTCGATCGGGGGAGAAAACGGGGAAATCCCATATGACCCAATATGTCTGACAAGTCGCACTATACGTCAACCCAAACTGCATCTTCCTCTCCAGGACTCCGAAAAGGTACTTTTGGAACACCAATGGGCATGAAATTCAAGAAAAAAAATTAAGTACTATACTTCACTTTAATATGGAAACGTAAGAATGGGGTTTATTGTCCTTATCATTATCATTTTTTTCTGTTTATTCTATTTTATACATAAATTGGAAGGGAGGGTTTTTAGAGAAAGATAAAATAAATAAAAAGTTTAATGAAGGGATCGATCGTTCGAATAATAAAAAAGTATCCATGTATCTGTTCCCCAAAAAAGGGACCCATGCTCCCATTGCGTATTGGTACTTATCGGGTATAGAATAGATCTGCTTCTCTTTGTTCTTACGAACAGAATTCTTCCGTTATTTTCAATAGAATAAACAGTAACCTTTTCCCATACGAAATCCTCTGAAAAGGTTAGGTACATAGTATATTCCAATGCGATAAAGTTACATAGTGTCTATTTTTCTTTGATAAAGGGGTATTTCCATGGGTTTGCCTTGGTATCGTGTTCATACTGTTGTATTGAATGATCCCGGTCGATTGCTTTCTGTCCATATAATGCATACGGCTCTAGTTTCTGGTTGGGCCGGTTCGATGGCTCTATACGAATTAGCGGTTTTTGATCCCTCTGATCCGGTTCTTGATCCAATGTGGAGACAAGGTATGTTCGTTATACCCTTTATGACTCGTTTAGGAATAACCAATTCGTGGGGTGGTTGGAGTATTTCGGGAGGAACTGTAACGAATTCAGGTATTTGGAGTTATGAAGGCGTGGCAGGGGCGCATATTGTGTTTTCTGGCTTGTGCTTTTTGGCGGCCATCTGGCATTGGGTGTATTGGGACCTAGAAATATTCTGCGATGAGCGTACGGGAAAACCCTCTTTGGATTTGCCCAAGATTTTTGGAATTCATTTATTTCTCTCAGGATTGGCCTGCTTTGGCTTTGGCGCATTTCATGTAACAGGCTTATATGGTCCCGGAATATGGGTGTCCGATCCTTATGGACTAACAGGAAAAGTACAATCTGTAAGTCCAGCATGGGGCGCGGAAGGTTTTGATCCTTTTGTTCCGGGAGGAATCGCCTCTCATCATATTGCAGCGGGTACGCTGGGCATATTAGCGGGCCTATTCCATCTTAGTGTCCGTCCGCCTCAACGTCTATACAAAGGATTACGTATGGGCAATATTGAAACTGTACTTTCTAGTAGTATCGCTGCTGTTTTTTTTGCAGCTTTTGTTGTTGCTGGAACTATGTGGTATGGTTCAGCAACTACCCCAATCGAATTATTTGGTCCCACTCGTTATCAGTGGGATCAGGGATACTTCCAGCAAGAAATATATCGAAGAGTTGGTGCCGGACTAGCCGAAAATCTGAGTTTATCGGAAGCTTGGTCTAAAATTCCCGAAAAATTAGCTTTTTATGATTACATTGGTAATAATCCGGCAAAAGGGGGATTATTCAGAGCGGGTTCAATGGACAGCGGGGATGGAATAGCTGTTGGATGGTTAGGACATCCTGTCTTTAGAGATAAAGAAGGGCGCGAGCTTTTTGTACGCCGTATGCCTACTTTTTTTGAAACATTCCCGGTAGTGTTGGTAGATGGAGACGGAATTGTGAGAGCAGATGTTCCTTTTCGAAGAGCAGAATCAAAGTATAGTGTTGAACAAGTAGGTGTAACCGTTGAGTTCTATGGTGGCGAACTCAATGGAGTCAGTTATAGTGATCCCTCTACTGTTAAAAAATACGCTAGACGTGCACAATTAGGTGAAATTTTTGAATTAGACCGGGCTACTTTGAAATCTGATGGTGTTTTTCGTAGCAGTCCAAGAGGTTGGTTCACTTTTGGGCATGCTACGTTTGCTTTGCTTTTCTTTTTCGGACACATTTGGCATGGCGCTAGAACCTTGTTCAGAGATGTTTTTGCTGGTATTGATCCAGATTTGGATGCTCAAGTAGAATTTGGAACATTCCAAAAACTTGGAGATCCAACTACAAGGAGACAAGTAGTTTGATACAAGATTGCTCCGGTATCTTTCGCCTCTATTTTTTTTGATAGGGTACCCGAGAAATATTGACGTGAATCACCTTCTTTTCTTTGATTCTTTCCCTTTACCATTTGACCATATGGTTATGGTAAATGATCCAAAATGAATAGGTATGAAAGCTATAATTGTAAAGTAAACCACGATCGAATCTATGGAAGCATTGGTTTATACATTCCTTTTAGTCTCGACTTTAGGGATAATTTTTTTTGCTATCTTTTTTCGAGAACCACCTAAGGTTCCGACTAAAAAATGAAATGATTTTTCATTATTTCAACTGAAGTAATGAGCCTCCCAATATGGGAGGCTCATTACTTTAACTAGTCTAGTCACCGTGTTCCTCGAATGGATCTCTTAGTTGTTGAGAGGGTTGCCCAAAAGCGGTATATAAGGCGTACCCCGTAAAGCTTACAAGTAAACCAGATATGGAGATGGCGACTAAGGTTGCTGTTTCCATTTTGAGAGAATTTCAAGATCGCAATGGATCTACGATAAGATCGTTTATTTACAACTACAACGGAATGGCATACAAAGTCAACAGATCTCAACCAATGATTAAATAAGATTTATGGCTACACAAACCGTTGAGGGTAGCTCTAGAGCTAAGCCAAAACCAACTGCCGTAGGGAGTTTATTGAAACCATTGAATTCAGAATATGGTAAAGTAGCTCCGGGCTGGGGGACTACACCACTTATGGGAGTCGCAATGGCTTTATTTGCGATATTCCTATCTATTATTTTGGAAATTTATAATTCTTCTGTTTTACTGGATGGAATTTCAATGAGTTAGGTTCATAAAAACTATAGATATATAGCCTTAGTTTTTCAATACAAAAAAATGACTTAAGACTCGGATTGATAGATCGTTCTGGTAGTTCGACTGTGGAATTTCTTTGTTTCAGTATTTCCGGAATATGAGCGTGTGACTTGTTATAATTGATCCTATTGATAATACAGAGAGTGGTCCTGTCATCTCTATCAAGATGATTCTATCCCGTCGGATATTTATCCTAATATCTGGAGCACGGAATATATAGAATATATCAAGAAAATAAATATTGAAACTATGATTCATATCTACTATATTAGACTTAGACCTCGTAACCGGACTCAAAAAAAATTCCAATGGGTATTTCCTAATTCCTAAATCAAATGATTTTTCTTTAGGCTTATTCATTTTCATTTTGTCCGAAGGACAACTCTTTCTCTAGATTTTTTTGAGTCATTACATCCACTCATTGACTAAGTGATGATCAAACGGTTTTGACTCAGAGAACCTTTGAGTTTAGCTTGGGGCTAAATCTAAATCATCGTGGTTCTAGTATGAATCTGAGGTTTGAATTGATTCATAGGGTCTCAACAAGAGAATTCCTATCATATAGTAAAAAAAGAGTCATCTCCATTACGAAAAAAAAAAAAAAAAATGAAATAAAAAAAAAAATAAATAGGAAAGAGAAGATTCAAGAGGCCTATAACGATCAGCATAAAGAAAGGCAGATGAGCTGACTTGAGATTTTTTAGCATTATCATCACAAAGAAGAGATTCGGATTTTTTTGACTTCCTGTCTTTGGGACAAATTGAATATTGAATCAAGCGACTAAGAAGTTTTGAACTTTATATTACATATCCGTTGAACCCAGTATTTGTGTGTTTTTGTTTGAGCCGTACGAGATGAAATTCTCATATACGGTTCTCGGGGGGGGGGTCCTCTTGGATTACCTATCTCAATAAAGTCTATGATTGGTTCGAGGAACGTCTCGAGATTCAAGCGATTGCAGATGATATAACTAGTAAATATGTTCCTCCTCATGTCAACATATTTTATTGTCTAGGAGGGATCACACTTACTTGTTTTTTAGTACAAGTAGCTACGGGTTTTGCTATGACTTTTTACTATCGTCCAACCGTTACAGAGGCTTTTTCCTCTGTTCAATACATAATGACTGAGGCGAACTTTGGTTGGTTAATCCGATCAGTTCATCGATGGTCAGCAAGTATGATGGTTCTAATGATGATTCTGCACGTATTTCGTGTCTATCTTACGGGTGGATTTAAAAAACCCCGCGAATTAACTTGGGTTACAGGCGTGGTTCTGGCTGTATTGACTGCATCTTTTGGTGTAACTGGTTATTCCTTACCTCGGGACCAAATTGGTTATTGGGCAGTAAAAATCGTGACAGGCGTACCGGACGCTATTCCTGTAATAGGATCACCTTTGGTAGAGTTATTACGTGGAAGTGCTAGTGTGGGCCAATCCACTTTGACCCGTTTTTATAGTTTACATACCTTTGTATTGCCTCTTCTTACTGCCGTATTTATGTTAATGCACTTCCCAATGATACGTAAGCAAGGTATTTCGGGTCCTTTATAACTTTGGAGATTTTAAAAGTATAGAGAATAGAGAAGACGGATCACATTGTAATTTCTCATATAGCATATCGGGGAGGACAAATAGTATTTTTTTTAGTATTTTATTGCTACAAATATGGATTATTGAAAAAATAAGACATTTTTTTTGGATACTTCTCTTCAACTCTGAAGTATTTTTTATTATTTGATACAAATAGTTGAAGTGGATTCTCCGAAGAGAGGATGGATTATGGGAGTGTGTGACTTGAACTATTGATTGGGCCATGCCGATATATGATTTTATCCGCCACGTTGGAATTCACAACCACACGTGTCTCCGCATCCAACCACCACGTAAATCCCCCTATGTAGCATAGGATAGGCCGGTTCGCTTGAGGAGAATCTTTTCTATGATCATACCCGAATTATGTTA